ACTCATACTCATTCAATTGGAAGATTTGATCCAATTGAAATAAAAAAAAATTATGCTTCGCGATTCCATAATCCCATTTTTTATTCAATTTCGAATTGACCCTTGGATATAAATCGTGAGAATGTATAGTCTTCCTCAAATATGCTATTGAGGGAAAAAGGATTCAACCTTTTCAATTTAAGAAATAAAGTTTTTTTGATCTTGATCGGAATATGAAAAAACCGAAAGATCCCTTAACTATTTAAGTCATTAATCAAACGAATCGCACTTTTACCACTAAACTATACCCGCTACATATCTCCATTATTATATATGAATGAACCTTTTGTCGAACAAAGGAATGAGCAAAGGAATTAGATACAATTAAGATAGCATCAGACTCATTAAAATTCTAGTGTTGGCACTTCGTCCCGCTGGAGGTACTTGAAAAAAAATAGGCGAAGAATAGAAAGCAGCTTATTTAAATAAAACTTGACTTGATCATACTTGATCCTAATTCATAATATAATGAAATATAATTTATATATATATATATACAATATATAATCAAATTAAATATATATATATATATATAATTAAATATTTAAATATAATTATATATAATTTATAATTAATATAATAAAATGAAATAAAATGAAAAGTCATCTTTTTCATTTGCTGGAAGTCATTACTGACATTCCGAATCTAGGGATTTCTTAAAGATGGACCATAAAAATGACGAATTCCGCATTTCGTTTTTCGTTTTCAACTTCCCCTTCAACTGCCAGATCCTATGAATTTGATTTGAATTGGGATCAATCGGATCAATTGGATTTCAAATGTTCAAATAAAATAAAGCTTGTCCCTTGAACAAGTAAATGAGTTATGTTATATATGTTATAACATATGTGTGTTTCATTTTTGATATTGTTTAATATTATTTGATATGATATTGTTTAATATTAATATTAATTGTTATATGTATGTGTTCTTTTCCGGTTAGTAATTAAGTAAATTGAGAAAAAAATACTTATATTTATATACTTAATAAGAATGATAAGAATGTGAAAAATATTCTTTCATATTCATATTCTTATTCTATAGTATTAATAGTATTCTTATTATTATTATTAGTATAGTATTAATAATACTAACCACTAAGAAATGGCACTTCTATCATAGGACTGGGGATAGACATTTTCTTTGTTGCTTCAATAACAACCAAGAATTTTTGATTTGATATCAAATCATACATAATTAAATTGTTTGATCTATGAAATGATTTATCAGAACAAAAAAAGAAATAATGTAATGGCCCGGCCAGTACTTAACCAGGCCGGGGGAATGAACCTTTCTTACAAAATTAAAGAAATGAAGTAAGGGATTCTGTCTATATCTATTCTATCGGGGATAAGATCTCTGTTTCGAATCATTATCTAAATTGAATTACTGATCAAATTCGTAGATATCGTATCCATTTTAATATAGAATTTCAAATTTGTTTTGAATATATTATTCAAATATATTATTTCTATTATTTTTATATTATTATCGTTACTTTATCCTATCTTATAATAAATTATTATTATTACTAATAAATAATTAAAAAAAGAAAACGAAGTTTTTTTTTTGTTTCAATCTTTTTACTTCACATCACATAAAAAGAAAAAAAAATTCAATTTTGAATTGGGAGAGATGGCTGAGTGGACTAAAGCGGCAGATTGCTAATCCGTTGTACGAGTTATTTGTACCGAGGGTTCGAATCCCTCTCTCTCCGTTCCCTCTGATCACTTCAGACTTTCAAATTTGAAAAAATGGGATCCTTTTTTTTTTTCATCATAGGTAAATGTTAAATGCATGGAATATCAAAAAAAAAAAAATAAAGAAAACTCAACATTTTTTATTCCTCACGTCCAGGATTACGGCCCGGATCGTTAGATAAGAATCCGAAGATGAAGAGAGAAACAAAAAATATCACTACTGTGTAAACGAAGAGTTTGAGAGTAAGCATTACACAATCTCCAAGATTATTTTTTGGGGAAAAAGGAAATAGATTGCCTATTTTTTATCACATACGTTATTTTGGCATAACACCCCCAAAATGAAGTCTTTTCTTGAATCTTGAAAAAAAAAAAGTAATTTTCAACAAATTTCTTTCTACTTTGTAATAAGGTAATAAGAAAAGAAAGGTTAAGAAAAGAAAGGTTCTGATTCCTTCATTACCAAAAATGTTTGGCCATATCCGTTATTGGGTATTGTGGGTTCTTCGAAAGTCCTTGTTTACTGGAATGTCAGAACGAGGAAATAAGTTGATCCAAATTTATCACCGCGGTCATTCAATTCAATATACAAGAATTTCTATTTTTGAATCGAGGGTTCATAATATAAAACTTATCTGATCTTATCAATTTTTATTTTAGAATTTATTTTTTCGAATAAATCATGAATTATGCAGAGTATTCAAAATTTTATCGAAAACTTACAGCAGCTTGCCAAACAAAAGCTAATAGAAAAAATAGTAGAGGTATGACAGGCATAAAATCTACGATTGGATTGAAAAAGGCATAAGCCTCCGGCAATTTAGCGAAGAAAAAACTACTCGAATAAAGGGTGGAATTAAGACAGATACAGATTAAACTAAAGATATTAAGCATAACAAACATTTCATTCTTGTAGATTAGAAAATTGGATTTTGGTTGAGTTCTTTTTATGAAGGAAAAATAAAAAGGCGGGTCAAAAAATCCTTCTTTTTCTTCGAACTCTCCCAAATCAAAAATCTTTCCTTTCATTCTCAAATGAGAATACAAGGAATTATAGTTTCGTACAATATCTTAATTGAATTTTATGTAATGATCAATAATTTGATCAATAATTTTTTGTGATTCTATATTTGCATGTGTTGAATCCTAGCAACAATGTATTTCATATGTATTTGGGCTGGGATTGACGAATGACCAATACCAATATTAGTCTTTATTAGTGTCGAATATAAATCTAAATGGGGCGTGGCCAAGCGGTAAGGCAACGGGTTTTGGTCCCGCTATTCGGAGGTTCGAATCCTTCCGTCCCAGATCGTCTCCATCAGAAACGAAAGATTCTTCTCTTTAACAATTTTCTGTTTAATCTTGCTTGGATATTGGATATATATAATGTGTGACCCAACCCCTTCTTTGTTCTGAATTCAATGTACGGGTAGAAATAAAAATATTTCTTTGAATTTTGAATTCAAAAAAGAATTGGAGGTGGATCATTCCCATTCAGAGTATGCTCATACTCATATTCATATTGAAGTTAGTTACTTAGGGAAACCTTGTGTTCCATACCCGTGAAATGGGAATTCGCACATGGTGCATTCTTAATTGAAATAGAAAAAAAACCTTTTTTTTCTATTCCATTCCCCAAGGAAAGCCTAAAGAAAATAAATGGTGTATCCCAATTCCACACTTTATGTGGAGACTAAAGATTATGTAGTTTTTTGTATTAATTGCATTTCATCGTTCGTCTAAAAACTTCTAAGGAAAAAATAGGAAAAATAAATTGATCTGGATCCCATTTTCTTTTTTTGTATTTTAGCTTATTCAATTGAATAATTGGAAATCAATATAATGTAATGATTGGATGAAAGATTCTTGAATCTGAAGTAAAACAAAATAGGTCTGTATGCTGTATAATAGATATTATGTATTATTATTGTATTGTTCTATTTCAGTAACAGCAGCCCCTTCCCTTGGTTAAGTCAAAAGGATCTGTGATCCTTTAAATATCCATGATTACTCCCAGTAACAATTGTTCGTTGTATATGATGGATATGAAAAGATTAGATTCCTCTTATTCTTGATTCTGATTTTCTCTTTCAGATGAAAGAAAGAATAACGACTTTTATCTGACACTCTTCTATTCCATACTCACGAAAACAAAAAACGATTTGAATCTTCATTTTTGTGAACCCTTGGTACTTGAATAAGTGTGAAAAATCTATATTATAGAGAGACTTCCGACCTTTTCGAGTCATCGGAATAGCTTATATTTGGTTACTAACTGATTTTGTTCCGGAATTGCAAATCTATTCCATTATTCTATTAAGTAAAGGCCTTTACTTTTTCATTACTTTTTCATTATGTATTCGAAAAAAAAGGGGGGATGATCCTTTTTATGATTCATCATCCCGAACAATCTGTTGAAGATGTAAATAAGACTTAAGTAAACGCGTTTATTCGTCTTTTTTAGAAATCTGTTTCATTTGAGCCAATGACTATTCATGATTCCATATTGAATCAATTCCATACCGGTTCGAAATTTAATCAGAGGAATGTTATGGTAAAACTTCGTTTGAAACGATGTGGTAGAAAGCAACGTGCGACTTGAAGGACATGATTCGTTGTGGATTCTTACATCCACCATTTTCTATAGGAATGAAGATGCTCTTGAATCGACATAGTTTGTTCTGTTCTTGCTAGGAACCTAATTTGTGTTGGGTTGGTAAATAGGAATAGTACATAATGGAGCTCGAACAAAAAGTATTGATTCATTTCTCGGGGGGAAGAATCTAGGGTTAGTAACAATTAATAAGTTAGACCAACTTTGTAAATATATCCTCAATATCGAAATCGAAGGGTTAAAATTCGAACAAGTTTGAAATAAAATAAAAAAGTAAAATTTGTCGAAATTGGTAAAACTTTTTCGATTAAAATGAAAAGTGTATTATAATAAATCTTTCGTATTATTCATAGAAAGAAATAACAAAAAACAAAAGGTATGTTGCTGCCATTTTGAAAAGGAATAAGGATCACCGAAGTAATGTCTAAACCTAATGATTTTACAAAGTAAAGAGAAAGGATTCCGGAACAAGGAAACACTATTTTCAATTGTCTCAATAATTTTATTTAATTTTATTATAATGAAGAAGAAAAATAGATTCGAGACGAGACAAACAAAAGAGGTTAGAGACGACTCAAGAAATGTCTAAAGAGTTACCTTCGCACTTTTTCAGAATTGCCCAACTTGAGTTATGAGTACGAATGATATTTCTTTTTTTCTGTATCTGTAAGTAAGAACAAAAAACGACTCAAATTATAGTCGACTTCATGATTTTATGGATCTATTTGCCATTATATACAGAATATACAGAAATATTAGAATCATTTTTTCTCGAGCCGTATGAGGAGAAAGCCTCCTATACGTTTCTAGGGGGGGGTATTATTTATCTACATCTATCCCAATGAGCGATCTATCGAATCGTTGCAATTGATGTTCGATCCCGAAGAGAAGGAAGAGATCTTCAAAAAGTGGGTTTTTACGATCCGATACAGAATCAAACTTATTTAAATGTTCCTGCCATTCGTTATTTCCTTGAAAAAGGTGCTCAACCTACAGGAACTGTTCATGATATTTTAAGGAAGGCAGAATTATTTAAAGTTAAAGAAAGACCTTCATAAAGAAAAATAAAAACAAAATTTCTTTTAATAAATAAAAAAGAAAAGGTAACTAGTATCTATTTTGGGCAATTAGTTACTCAAAATTTGCTCTTTTCTTGTTGTATTCATACTTTTTCTCTACCTTTTCCTTATTTTTTTTTCATCTAAATTTCTTATTTATGTTGTGCCAATCCAACACGAATTCTTATTTGATTTACTTAATACTTAAATACAATACTTAATTAATTATTAATTAAATTGAATTTGTTTTCCATTCATATTGACAATGTTGTATCGAACAAATATAATTCGATCGTAGATAAGCGGATCTGTTTATTCCGACCCCTAATTTGGTTTTCCTTTACTTCAGTCAAATGATGGGTTTGCCGAATTTACTGTTATACATATGCAAGATGTATTTTCTTAACGAAAATCAAAAATTTTGAGAAAATGGGCGGTCTGTAAATTTGGATATTTCTATTTGGAATCCGTTGTTTTTTATTTTTTAATCCGATCCATTCATTTTGCTATTTTGGTGTTTAGAATTGATCATAAAATCTTTCCTCTATTTCTTGTTAGTTCAATGTTTTGACGTAGTTGTACAGTGCAATTCCATTTCTTTTTTTATTTCGATCGTATCTACAAATCATATTTATCTGGGTTGCTAACTCAACGGTAGAGTACTCGGCTTTTAAGTGCGACTATGATCTTTTACACATTTGGATGAAGCAACGAATTCGTCCAGACTATTGGTAGAGTCTATAAAACCGCGACTGATCCTGAAAGGTAATGGATGGAAAAAACAGCATGTCGTAATAATAAGAAGAAAATGGAATTTCTTAATTTCTTATTAGATTCCTATTTTTTTTAGTAGAATTTTGAGTCAATCCTTACCAGATCATTCCAAAATTTTGTTTTTATTTTAGGAGGAAGACAAAAAAAATGCACATTTACAGTTGGGTTTAGTGAATAAATGGATAGAGCCCTACGGCTCCAATTCTGGTAAAAAAAAGCAACGAGCTTCTATTCTTTATTTGAATAATTACCCGATCTAATTAGACGTTAAAAAAAATTAGTACCTGATGCGGGAAAAGGTTCTCCTGTGAGTGGTCCTTTGATTCTTTTTTTTTTCTTTTTAATCCTAACTATTCTCTATTATAGATTGGAAACGAATGTGTAGAAGAAACAGTATACTGACAAAAAGAATTTGTTCCAAAGTCAAAAGAGCGATCGGGTTGCAAAAATAAAAGATTTTTGAACCTCTAATAATTCTAACGAGGATAAACCCATTAGATAGAAGGGGAGAGGAAAAAGATCTGTTGATTGGACTTTCTGTTTCCGGGGTATATATATTTTTTTGTACATAATACATACCTTGTTCTGACCATATTGCACTATGTATAATTTGATAACCCAAGAAATGCCTACTGTTTTTGTTTCAAGTAGAAAAAATGTAAGTCAATGGAAGAATTACAGGGATATTTAGAAAAGGATAGATCTCGGCAACAACACTTCCTATATCCGCTACTCTTTCAGGAATATATTTATGCACTTGCTCATAATCATGGGTTAAATGGTTCGGTTTTTTACGAACCTGTGGAAGTTTTTGGTTATGACAATAAATCTAGTTTAGTACTTGTAAAACGTTTAATTACTCGAATCTATCAACAGAATTTTTGGATTTCTTTGGTTAATGATTCTAATCAAAATCGATTCGTTGGATACAACCACAATAATTTTTTTTTTTCTCATTTTCATTCTCAAATGATATCAGAAAGTTTTGCAATTATTGTAGAAATTCCATTCTCGTTGCGATTAGTATCTTATTTCGAAGAAAAAGAAATACCAAAATATCATAATTTACGATCAATTCATTCCATTTTTCCCTTTTTAGAGGACAAATTATCACATTTAAATTATGTCTCAGATATACTAATACCTCATCCCATACATATGGAAATCTTGGTTCAAATTCTTCAATGCTGGATTCAAGATGTTCCTTTTTTACATTTATTGCGGTTCTTTCTTCACGAATATCATAATTTGAATAGTCTTCTCATTACTCAGAAGAAATCTATTTACGTTTTTTCAAAAGAAAATAAAAGAT